CACGAATCGCTTTAAATACAAGAAGCCAAGTGGGCGGATTAGTCCGAGTGGAGAGAAAAAAAAAAAGGATTGAACTGAAAATCTTTTCTGGAGATATCCATTTTCCTGGAGAGACAGATAAGATATCCCGACACAGTGGCATCTTGATACCCCCAGGAACAGGAAAAACAAATTCTAAGGAATCCAAAAAATTGAAAAATTGGATCTATGTCCAACGGATCACACCTACTAAGAAAAAGTATTTTGTTTTAGTTCGACCCGTAGTGACATATGAAATATCGGACGGTATAAATTTAGCAACACTCTTCCCCCCGGATCTGTTACAAGAAAGGGATAATATACAACTTCGAGTTGTCAATTATATTGTTTACAGAAATGGCAAACCAATTCGGGGAATTTCTGATACAAGTATTCAATTAGTTCGGACTTGTTTAATTTTGAATTGGGACCAAGACAAAAAAAGTTCTTCTATCGAAGAGGCTCATACTTCCTTTGTTGAAGTAAGTACAAATGGTCTGATTCGAGATTTCCTAAGAATTGACTTAGTGAAATTCCCTATTTCGTATCTCAGAAAAAGGAATGATCCCTCAGGCTCAGGATTGATCTCAGATTCAGATAATGTGTCAGATTACACCAATAGCAATCCCTTTTATTCCAAGACAAAAATTCAACAATCACTAAGCCAAAATCAAGGAACTATTCGCACGTTGTTAAATAAAAATAAGGAATGCCCATCTTTGATAATTTTGTCATCATCTAATTGTTTCCAAATGGGTCCATTCAACGCTGGAAAATATCACAATGTGATAAAAGAATCAATTAAAACAGATCCTATAATTCAAATTAGGAATTTGATTGGCCCTTTAGGAACAGTCCTTCAATTTTTGAATTTTTATTCATTTTACTATTTAATAACTCATAATCCTATTTTGGTAACTAAATATTTGCAACTTGAAAATTTAAAACAGACTTTTCAAGTAATTAACTATTATTTAATGGATGAAAATGGGAGAATTTTGAATCCCGATTCATGCAGTAACATCGTTTTGAATTCATTCAATTTGAATTGGTATTTTTGTCATCCTAATTATTATCATAATTATTTTGAAGAAAGATCTACAATAATTAGTCTTGGACAGTTTATTTGTGAAAATGTATGTATAGCCAAAAACGGACCCCATCTCAAGTCGGGTCAAGTTTTGATTGTTCAAGTTGACTCTGTAGTAATAAGATCCGCCAAGCCTTATTTGGCCACTCCAGGAGCAACTGTTCATGGTCATTATGGAGAAATCCTTTACGAAGGAGATACATTAGTTACATTTATATATGAAAAATCGAGATCCGGTGATATAACGCAAGGTCTTCCAAAAGTGGAACAAGTGTTAGAAGTGCGTTCAATTGATTCAATATCGATGAACCTAAAAAAAAGAATTGAGGGTTGGAACGAGCATATAAAAAAAATTCTTGGAATTCCTTGGGGATTCTTGATTGGGGCTGAGCTAACTATAGTGCAAAGTCGTATATCTTTGGTTAATAAGATCCAAAAGGTTTATCGATCCCAGGGGGTGCAAATCCATAATAGGCACATAGAAATTATTGTACGCCAAATAACATCAAAGGTGTTGGTTTCAGAGGATGGAATGTCTAATGTTTTTTTACCTGGAGAACTAATTGGATTGTTGCGAGCGGCGCGAACGGGGCGCGCTTTGGAAGAATCGATCTGTTACCGCGCCATCCTATTGGGAATAACAAGGGCATCTTTGAATACGCAAAGTTTCATATCTGAAGCGAGTTTTCAAGAAACTGCTCGAGTTTTAGCCAAAGCTGCTCTCCGGGGCCGTATCGATTGGTTGAAAGGCCTAAAAGAGAACGTTGTTATAGGGGGGATGATACCCGTTGGTACCGGATTCAAAGGATTAGTGCATCGTTCAAGGCAACATAAGAACATTCCTTTGAAAACCAAAAAGAAGAATTTTTTCGAGGGGGAAATCAGAGATATTTTGTTCCACAACAGAGAATTATTTGATTCTTCTATTTCAAAGAAGTTTCATGATACATCAGAACAATCATTTAGAGGATTTAATGATTCCTAAAAGTGGATTCATACTTTTTTAATTTTAATTAAAAAAAAAAAACTCTTTATTTATGGTCATTTTATGTGGTAATCGAAATAAAGATAATAACGAATAGAGGGTAGGGGTTTGGATCGTGTATCGACATCGACACGGCCAATCTCCGGTAGAAGAAAATGTTCCATCGGAACAATTATTTAGTTCAGGGCAACCTCGTCGCTTTTTTTTTTTCAAAAAAAAGCGGAAGTGGGGGGGAGAAATGACAAGAAGATATTGGAATATCAATTTGGAAGAGATGATGGAAGCGGGAGTTCATTTTGGTCATGGTACTAGGAAATGGAATCCTAGGATGGCACCTTATATTTCTGCCAAGCGTAAAGGTATTCATATTACAAATCTTACTAAAACTGCTCGTTTTTTATCAGAAG